CAAAGAAATGGAAGAACTAGAACCGTATGGATTTCCAAAGACTCCATGGATAGGAACTAAAAACGAGATATCGAAGTAGTTCTGATGATTCAGTATATCATCACTTCAATTCGGAGTTCTTAGTTACTTTGACCGGGTGGATCTTAGTGATGGAATAATAAGTAATAATTCATTGGTTGATTGTATCATTAACCATTTCTTTATTTTGGTGCGAGGAACTTACCATGAATCCACTGATTTCTGCCGCTTCCGTTATTGCTGCTGGATTGGCCGTAGGGCTTGCCTCTATTGGACCTGGAGTTGGTCAAGGTACTGCTGCGGGCCAAGCCGTAGAAGGTATCGCGAGACAACCAGAAGCAGAGGGTAAAATACGAGGTACTTTATTGCTTAGTCTGGCTTTTATGGAAGCTTTAACAATTTACGGACTGGTCGTGGCATTAGCGCTTTTATTTGCGAATCCTTTTGTTTAATCCTATTCTATAAACGTGGAAATACGTACTTCTTTTCTTATTTTATTGCCGTCGACTTACCGCTTGCTTCTTCGAATTAGATCAAAACTTCACTCCACTTCTTCGTTGAGACAATACTCCGGGGAAGGTCTGATTTGAGGATGAGGAATTAGTAGATCCACTCGCTTTCTCACTTCCCGTCCTTAATTTAATGGAAACCCCTTTTGACTTTTAGGAAGCGTTGCAGGTATTTCGCAATTGACATGAAACCGGGGACCTAATAAGTATCTTATTGGGAACTTCAATTGAAATAAAATAATAATAAAGAATCCATTTTTGAAATTTGAAAATGATTTCAAATGAAATGAATATATTCATATTTAAAATAAGTCAATTAATAAAAAAAAAGAAATCAATAATAAAAAAACGGGACGAAGTGATACAAAAAGAACTCTGTTCGATTTTGTTAGTCCTATCTATAAGAGGAGAGCATATGAAAAATGTAACCGATTCTTTCGTTTCCTTGGGTTACTGGCCATCCGCCGGGAGTTTCGGGTTGAATACCGATATTTTAGCAACAAATCTAATAAATCTAAGTGTAGTGCTTGGCGTATTGATCTTTTTTGGAAAGGGAGTGTGTGCGAGTTGTGTATTTCAAGAATAGGCTGGATCCAACCGGCTGCACTTTCTTTTTTTTTTTATTTATAAATAGGGAAGAAAGGTGCACGATCTCGACGAATTACTTCTGAATAAATTAAGAAATCATATGTAAGAACCATAGCATTTCGTGACTCATTGGTAAATCAACTTTGATTCTCTATCAACCAATAATGTGGGACCATTAACATGGTTAAAGCTAAACCGCCTGAAGTCCAGGCACAACATGGTACTCTTTCTACCACTACGTTAGTACGGAGATGGTTTCAAAATGAATAGTTGGCAATTTATCCGATATAGAACACTCATATCGATAAAATGATTTGAACCATTTACTGGAAAAATGGGTGTCTCGCCCTTTTTTTATCCAATGCTGAATCGACGACCTATGTATAAAATAAGAAGAATTTTTTGGATTTGAAGAAAAAAAAACAACTTTGCTGACAATTACAGATTTTTTTTGTCTGGTCGGAAGAGTCCTCTGAATATTCTGGTCTTGTATCAGTTTCCATATCTTGGAATACGAACAGAGAAGAGAGGGTAGGCTCATTACATTAAAAGATATGGGAATGCTCATAACATAAGTAACTGAGCGTGAGAGCCAAATGAATCGAAAGATTCATGTTTGGTTCGGGAAGAGATCATGGAAGTGAAGTTGTGAAATGAATGGGAAAATAATCTACTTTCATTAAGTGATTTATTAGATAATCGAAAACAGAGGATTCTGAGTACTATTCGAAATTCAGAAGAACTACGCGGAGGAGCTATTGAGCAGCTCGAAAAAGCCCGGGCTCGCTTACGGAAAGCGGAAATGGAAGCAGATGAGTTTCGAGTGAATGGATACTCTGAGATAGAACGAGAAAAACAGAATTTGATTAATGCCACTTATGAGAATTTGGAACGATTAGAAAATTACAAAAATGAAACCATTCATTTTGAACAACAAAGAGCAATTAATCAGGTCCGACAGCGAGTTTTCCAACAAGCCTTACAAGGAGCTCTAGGAACTCTGAATAGTTGTTCGAACAGCGAGTTACATTTACGCACCATCAGTGCTAATATTGGCATGCTCGGGGCCATGAAAGAAATAACTGATTAGCCCTTTTACTGTAGGCATTATTTTTTTTTTTCTCCCTTTGTTTCCGAAAAAGAATTAAGAGACACTAATGGTAACCATTCGAGCCGACGAAATTAGTAATATTATCCGTGAACGTATTGAACAATATAATCGAGAAGTCACGATTGTGAATACCGGCACCGTACTTCAAGTAGGCGATGGCATTGCTCGTATTCATGGTCTTGATGAAGTAATGGCAGGGGAATTAGTAGAATTTGAAGAGGGTACAATAGGCATTGCTCTGAATTTGGAATCAAACAATGTTGGCGTTGTATTA